TCACTTTAATTCAATTAGATGTAAATGAACCATAACTATGTAGTCCTATTCCTAATAGATTGATCCCAAAATAACATATCCAAATTATAAGAAAGCCCATAGAGGCCACTATTGAAGAATTTACACCTTCCAATTTTTTCTTTTTTCTAGTATGTAAATAAATCGCAAATATGGTCCAAGTAATAAACGCCCAAGTTTCCTTTGGATCCCAATTCCAATATGATCCCCAGGCCTCATTAGCCCATACTGCTCCCGAAAGAATACCCATGGTTAAAAAGATAAAACCTAGACTAATAATACGATAACTCCAACGATCCAATTGTTGAATAAATTGAGACCTGTAATAATTTCTATACGAAGGAAAAGAAGTGTTTCGGAAAACATTGTTTCTTTCGTTCATGTATTTGATCTCAGCAAAATAAAATGACTCATTAAAAAAAAAATTCTTGTTCTTACCAATATTTCTTATTATTACTTTTCGAAATGTAATGACTAAAAGAGCTACTGATAATAATGATCCACATAAAAGAGCTGCATAGCCCAATACCATCATACTTACGTGCATCATTAACCAATGCGATTGTAGAGCGGGTACTAATATTTCGGATTCATGCATTTCGGTTAAAAGCCCCGAAGTAGCAAAGCCTTGAGTAAAAATAACACTTGGTGCGATTATTGTGCTTAAATAGTTTTTAAGCTTTTTAAAACCAAAAACCGGAACTATATGAAAAATGGAAAAACCCCATGAAAGAAAGATTATTGATTCATATAAATCACTTAATGGTAAATGTCCCGAAAAAATCCAACGAGTAACTAATAATCCTGTTATACAGAAAAAAGTTACTATCATGCCCTTTTCGGACGAATCGTATAGTACTACGATTTCATTGACTAATAAGGTTATCAAACGAATTGCAATTACAATTGATACGACTGAAAACGATATATGAGTTAATATATGCTCTAAAGTTGAAAATATCATATAAAAAAATGAATAAAAAAAAAGGATCTCCTAATTATATGAAAGGAAATCGGGAATTTAATTCATTATAGGACTTACTCTTTTAGAAACTAAGATGCCATGCCGCTACTCGGACTCGAACCGAGATGCTCTAGCACTGCTTCCTAAGAGCAGCGTGTCTACCGATTTCACCATAGCGGCTTGCTCGAAATCATAATAACCGATTTTTAGTCAATCGTCGAGATTGAAAGAGTCGATTCAAATGCAATATTTGTTTACTAAATTGAATATTTAGTAAACAAATATTGCATTTGAGAAAGAGAAAATTAAAGAATTTTAATTAAAAAAAAAAGCCCATTCCAAAATGGGGTCAATTTTATATTGAACAGTTCAAAACATTAGCAAATTGAAATTCTTACTTATATCTTATTAGTTTGTATAAAAATATCTATAAAATATATAAACTAAAAAAAAACTAGAAATAATAGAAATCTAAAAGAGCAAAAAACCTATAATCATAAATCAATTTCAATATATATACGAAACTATTCTTTGAGATTAGACTATTCTTTGAGTCTAGCTAATTCAGATTATTCCAATGTTTGTATTTGTTGCACAAAAAAACTTTTTGAGTTCCCCATAGAAAGAGATTTCGCTAACGAAAAAGCTTTCAATGCTGCCCAATATCCCTTCTCCTTCCAAATCCTTTTCCGAATCCTTTTTTTTGATATAGAAGTGCGTTTTTTTGGAGCTGCCATTCAATATACTAGTTTATTCATTGCTATAGTTGGATGTGAAAGACATCTATTGTTCAAAATGAATTGTTCTTTAATTAGCCATATATCTATCTTATCTATTTGTTTTTCTAAATTAGACTATTCTACTCTTTCAAAAATATGGATATGTAAAAATCACACAGTCTTTTTTTGTTCCTAATAATCTTTTATGTAATTCTTTTTTATGTAATTCTTACAAAAAAAAGATTATCCTTTTGAATCGTGGTCTATTTTCGTCGTATTGTATTTATACATGGAATAAAATAATATCGAAAAAGTTTAAGAACCCAACCCTTATCTTTATCCTGCTTACTTGGTCGTTTAAAAGATACATGATTTTTAAAAATCATGTATCTTAATTCCTTTTTTCTATCTAAAGTAAACTGTTGAATATCATAACCCTTTTTACAAACTTTTTCCAAAGATAGATGTCTCTTTATTGGAATGGAAAATAATCAATTAGTGCCAAAACGAATTAATGATTCGGAATCAAAAACTCAAAAAAATAAGAATTTTTTTGAGTCATATGGATTGTTTTTTATGATTCATATCAAAATAAACTAATGTTTTGAGTTTTGGTGTAATTATTTATCCTCACTCTCTGTATATAAATTATTGTATAATAATAATTAAAAAATTTGATTAAAAAAAAAGAAAAAAAAAAGTGGCTTTTTCATTAGTAATTTGGTCATATCATTTGATCCATTTTCACTTCGTACTTTGAACTATTGGAAATATTGGACAAAAATTCAGAATAATTAACAATAGAAAATTCTATTTCCATCTTAATCTTAATTTTTTTATTAACTGAATCCTCTCAAAAGAGATAAAATTGGAGAATAAGAAACAAAACTCATTAAGAATTAAGAATTGTTTTTATTTTTTTTGTATGGAATATACACATCAATATTCATGGATTATACCTTTCATTCCACTTCCGGTTCCTATATTAATAGGAGCGGGACTTCTCCTTTTTCCCACGGCAACAAAAAAGATTCGCCGTATGTGGGCTTTTCCTAGTGTTTTATTATTAAGTATAGTTATGATTTTTTCGGTGGATTTGTCTATTCATCAAATCAATAACAGTTCCATCTATCAATATGTATGGTCTTGGACTATAAATAATGATCTTTCTTTAGAATTTGGCTACTTGATCGATTCACTTACCTCTATTATGTTAATATTAATTACTACTGTTGGAATTCTGGTTCTTATTTATAGTGACAATTATATGTCTCATGATGAAGGATATTTGAGATTTTTTGCTTATATGAGTTTTTTTAATACTTCAATGTTGGGATTGGTTACTAGTTCAAATTTGATACAAATTTATATTTTTTGGGAATTGGTTGGAATGTGTTCTTATCTATTAATAGGTTTTTGGTTCACACGCCCTATTGCGGCAAATGCTTGTCAAAAAGCATTTGTAACTAATCGGGTAGGGGATTTTTGTTTATTATTGGGAATTTTAGGTCTTTATTGGATAACGGGTAGTTTGGAATTTCGGGATTTGTTTGAAATATTCAATAACTTAATTTATAATAATGAGGTTAATTTTTTATTAATTACTTTGTGTGCCTTCCTGTTATTTGGCGGTTCCGTTGCTAAATCCGCCCAATTCCCCCTTCATGTATGGTTACCGGATGCTATGGAAGGTCCTACCCCTATTTCTGCTCTTATCCATGCTGCTACTATGGTAGCGGCGGGAATTTTTCTTGTAGCCCGGCTTCTTCCTCTTTTCATAGTTATACCTTCCATAATGAATGGAATAGCTTTCATAGGGATAATAACAGTAGTATTAGGAGCTACTTTAGCTCTTGCTCAAAAGGATATTAAGAGAAGTTTGGCCTATTCTACAATGTCTCAATTGGGTTATATGATGTTAGCTCTAGGTATGGGCTCTTATCGAGCCGCTTTATTTCATTTGATTACTCATGCTTATTCAAAAGCATTATTGTTTTTAGGATCCGGATCCATTATTCATTCAATGGAAACTATTGTTGGATATTCTCCAGATAAAAGTCAAAATATGGTTCTTATGGGCGGTTTAACAAAATATGTGCCCATTACAAAAACTGCTTTTTTAGTGGGTACACTTTCTCTTTGTGGTATTCCACCCTTTGCCTGTTTTTGGTCCAAAGATGAAATTCTTAATGATAGTTGGTTGTATTCACCAATTTTCGCAATAACAGCTTATTCCACAGCAGGATTAACCGCTTTTTATATGTTTCGGATCTATTTACTTGTTTTTGAAGGATATTTAAATGTTAATTTAAAAAATTACAATGGAAAAAAAAATAGCTCATTCCATTCAATATCTTTATGGGGTAAAGAAAAAGAAGTGAAAAAAAAAATGCATTTAGTATCTTTATTAACAATGAATAATAATGGGAGGGCTTCCTTTTTTCGGAAGAAGGCACATTCATATCGAATTGATAGAAATATAAAAAAAATAACATGGCCTTTTATTGATATTACCTATTTTGAAACTAACAACATCCCTTTTTCCTATCCCTATGAATCGGAAAATACTATGTTATTTTCTATGCTTGTATTAGTACTATTTACTTTGTTTATTGGGGTTATAGGAATTTCTTTCAATCAAGAAGGACTAGATTTGGATATATTATCCAAATTGTTAATTCCGTCTATAGACCGTTTACATCCAAATTCAAATAATTCTGGGAATTGGTATGAATTTGTCACAAATACAACCTTTTCGGTTAGTATAGCTTTTTTCGGAATATTTATAGCGTCTTTTTTCTATACGCCTGTTTATTCATCTTTACAAAATTTCAACTTAATAAATTTCTTTTCAAAAAAAGTTCCTAACAAAACAGATAAAATAATAAATTTCATATATGATTGGTCATATAATCGTGGTTACATAGATTCTTTTTATAAAATTTCGTTAATTAGTAATGTAAGAAGATTAGCTAAACTAAATTCTTTTTTTGATAGACGAGTAATTGATGGAATTCCAAATGGGGTGGGTATTACAAGTTTTTTTCTGGGCGAGGTTATAAAATATGTAGGGGGTGGTCGAATTTCTTCGTATATTTTATTGTATTTTTTTTATGCATTAATCTTTTTATTAATTTACTACTTTCATTTTTTTGGTTTTTGATTTAAATTTATTTTTCAAAAAGGGATCATATATTTTAGGTAAGTATTTTTTTTTAGTCTTATCATTACATAATCGAATCTTTTTTTCGAGTACATCCAGAACAAAAAATTCCTTATCTAGAGTTTCGGCCCTATTT